AAAAATGAATCCACTTGGTTTCAGACTTGGTACAACTCAACATCATCATTCCTTTTGGTTCGAGAAACCAAAAAATTATTCTGTAAGTTTACAAGAAGATGAAAAAATAAGGAATTGTATTAAGAACTATGTACAAAAAAATAGGAGAATATCCTCGGGTTTCGAAGGAATTGCACGGATAGAAATTAAAAAAAGGATCGATTTGATCCAAGTCATAATCTATATTGGATTTCCTAATTTCTTAATAGAGGGCCAAACAGGAAGCATCGAAGAATTACAAGTGAATATACAAAAAAAATTGCATTCTGTGAACCGGAGACTCAATATTGCTATTACAAAAGTGGAAAAACCCTATGGGCAACCTAATATTCTTGCGGAATATATAGCTTTACAATTAAAAAATAGAGTTTCATTCCGAAAGGCAATGAAAAAAGCTATTGAATTAGCTGAACAAACAGATACAAAAGGAATTCAAGTGCAAATTGCAGGGCGGATCAACGGAAAAGAAATTGCACGTGTCGAATGGATTAGAGAGGGGAGAGTTCCCTTACAAACAATTCGCGCTAAAATTGATCATTGTTCCTATACAATTCGAACTATTTATGGAGTATTAGGCATCAAAATTTGGATATTTTTGGAGGAGCAATAATAGACTTTTATTTGTCTTTCCTTTCTATTCAGTGATAGAACAAAAAATCACAAACTTGTTCATTCTTTTTCCATTAAATCAAACAAAAATGAGCAATTCCAATTCTATAAGGTTGAATAAAAATTCGATTGACCATTTGTTAGAATTGCTATGCTTAGTGTGTGACTCGTTAATTTTTCTTTAGAGTTAAGAGTTGGGATTAAAAAAAAAGACTGACCCCTACTTAAACTTAATAAGTTACTTAAACTTAATAAGTATAATAAAAAAACTAATAACTAACTTATTGCTTCGTAATATCAATATCCCAAGAAACAGTCACTATATGAGATGAGTGGATCAATCATATAGTTGCAGCAACTGCAACTAAAATCTTTTCTATAAAAAATATTATTTATGGAAATAATCTTATTTATGGGTTGGGTTGTGAAGCAAAAATAAAGAGATGTAGATAAATGGAAGGATGAGAGAAAGAAAAAACAAAAATATCAATGATATATGATTCCAATATGTATGGTCTATGAATTATCTCATAAAAGGCAATGTAATAAAGCATCAAAATTGAATAAATAAGAAATATAAAATAATAATAAAAAAAGTGATATGAATAATAAAGAGCCTCGAGTTAATAAAAACTAAGTAGATTGACTCGAGAAGAGAAATTTTTTTGGGGAGCTCCATTGCAGAATTCAGACTTAACCATTAATAGAGAAGCTATAGGAACGATGAAACCTGTGATTGCATAGGATTCTACTGAAAACAAATCCGAATAATTCATTGGGTGGGATGGCGGAACGAACCGAGAAAAAATGAATTTATTTTGAGAAGTCGTGGATTGACCTAGAAATAACAAAAAGCAAAGAGTCAATATTCGCCCGCGAAACTTTAGATTACATTACCATATTTTGGCATCATTTGAGAAGGGTCAAAATAAGGATCATTATAAAAAAAAAAAACATTATAAACATTATCTATAATCCATAAATATGCATAATAGAAACATTCTATCTGTATATCCCGTATATACATCTTCCTATATAACAATAACAAATTCAATATTGATAAATGTCTTATTGGATTATTTTTTCCATGTGTATCTGTAATATGTCATATTAGTGAATCTTTTCATTCGCGAGGAGCTGGATGAAAGGAAACTTTCGTGTCCAGTTCTGCAGTAGAGATCGAATTAAGAAATGACCATCAACTATAACCCCAAAAGAACCAGATTTCGTAAACAACATAGAGGAAGAATGAAGGGAATATCTTGTCGCGGCAATCATATTTGTTTCGGCAGATACGCTCTTAAAGCACTCGAACCCACTTGGATCACAGCTAGACAAATAGAAGCAGGGCGAAGAGCAATGACACGATATGTGCGTCGTGGTGGAAAAATATGGGTACGCATATTTCCCGACAAACCTGTTACAGTAAGACCCGCAGAAACACGTATGGGTTCGGGGAAGGGATCCCCCGAATATTGGGTATCCGTTGTTAAACCAGGTCGAATACTTTATGAAATGGGTGGAGTATCTGAAACTGTAGCCAGAGCAGCTATTTCACTAGCTGCGTCCAAAATGCCTATACGAACTAAATTTGTCAGGATGGAGATGTAGAACTAAATGGTATATTGAGGATGAAAAAACAACTGCAAGTTTATTTATTTCTGGACAGAAAATATTTCTTTTTTTCTTTCCTTCATCCTTTCCATTAAAATAACAGATTCCAATAAAATGATATGATTCAACCTCAAACCCTTTTGAATGTAGCGGATAACAGCGGAGCCCGAGAATTGATGTGTATTCGAATCATAGGAGCTGGTAATTATAGATATGCTCATATTGGTGACGTTATTGTTGCTGTAATTAAAGAAGCAGTGCCAAATATGCCACTAGAAAGATCAGAAGTAATTAGAGCTGTAATTGTACGTACTTGTAAAGAACTCAAACGTGACAACGGTATCATAATACGATATGATGACAATGCTGCGGTTGTCATTGATCAAGAAGGAAATCCAAAAGGAACTCGGGTTTTTGGTGCGATCGCTCGGGAATTGAGACAGTTGAATTTTACTAAAATAGTTTCATTGGCTCCCGAGGTATTATAAATAATACTAAATGAGACTATGATATATCATAACATCTAAAATAGGATATATCAGAACATCTAAAATAGATCAAATTTAGTGGAGTAGTAGATGGTGTCTCACGCATATACTTTTTTTATATTTTATAATATTAAAAATTAAACAAAATAAACAAAAAAATGAAAGAAAATAAAACAAACAAAAAAGATAACATGTTAATTATATCAAAATTAGAAGGCACCAATAATTATAGTTCGCCATGGGTAGGGACACTATTTCCAATATAATAACTTCTATAAGAAATGCTGACATGGATAAAAAAGGAACGATTCGAATAGCATCTACTAATATTACCGAAAATATTGTGAAAATACTTCTACGAGAAGGTTTTATTGAAAACGTTCGGAAACATCAAGAAGGTAACAAAAATTTCTTGGTTTTAACTCTGCGACATAAAAAGACTAGTAAAAGAATACATAGAACTATTTTAAAGCGTATCAGCCGACCTGGTTTACGAATTTATTCCAACTACCAACAAATTCCTAAGATTTTAGGTGGAATAGGAATTGTAATTCTTTCCACTTCTCGAGGTATAATGACGGATCGAGAAGCTCGACGAGAAAAAATTGGAGGTGAACTTTTGTTATATATATGGTGATCCTCCCCCTCCGGTATCCTAATTTTATCTCTAACTTCCTATTTTATAGAGAAGAAAAGTGAATTATATAACTTTTCCTCCATTAGTTGATACTTCAAGGAGCTTACCTGGAATGAAAGAACAAAAATTGATTCATGAAGGTTTAATTACTGAATCACTTCCCAACGGTATGTTCCGGGTCCGCTTAGATAATAAAGATGTAATTCTAGGTTATATTTCGGGAAGGATCCGCCGTAGTTTTATACGGATACTACCGGGGGATAGAGTAAAAATTGAAGTAAGTCGTTATGATTCAACCAGGGGACGTATAATTTATAGACTTCGAAACAAAGATTCGAACGATTAGATAATTTTTTAAGCATTCCTTTCATTTTCATGACGATACAATTAAAAAAATGCAAGAGACTTATTTTCTTCCAAGGAATAGATTCAACATTAAGGTAAGGAATAATAAATATGAAAATACGGGCTTCCGTTCGTAAAATTTGTGAAAAATGCCGACTGATCCGTCGGCGCGGACGAATTATAGTGATTTGTTCCAATCCGAGACATAAACAGAGACAAGGATAACCCTTAAAAAAAACTTTTTAAAATAAAGGAAAAACAAAAGGGGTATTTCTTTTAACATGAAATGGATATTTCCGTATCTTTTCTTTCTGTATATTTCTGACTTATAGTTATGAGATGATAAAATATGACAAAAGCTATACCAAGAATTGGTTCACGTAGGAATGGGCGTATTGGTTCACGTAAGAATGGACGTAGAATACCAAAAGGAATTATTCATGTTCAAGCAAGTTTGAACAATACTATTGTAACTATTACAGATGTACGAGGTCGAGTGGTTTCTTGGGCTTCCGCTGGTACTTCTGGATTCAAAGGCCCAAGAAGAGGGACACCCTACGCTGCTCAAGCAGCAGCAGTAAATGCTATTCGTACTGTAGTTGATCAGGGTATGCAACGAGCAGGAGTTATGATAAAGGGTCCTGGACTTGGAAGAGACGCAGCATTACGAGCCATTTGTAGAAGTGGTATACGACTAAGTTTCGTACGTGATGTAACACCTATGCCACATAATGGATGTCGACCTCCTAAAAAAAGACGTGTGTAGAAATAATAAAAAAGGATTTCAAGAGAAATAAATGATTCAATGATCTGATCTAATAATAGTATTATTATAGTATGGTTCGAGAGGAAGTAGTAGGATCCACTCGAACACTGCAGTGGAGGTGTATTGAATCAAGAATAGATAGTAATCGTCTTTATTATGGTCGTTTCATTCTGTGCCCACTTATGAAAGGTCAAGCCGATACCATGGGTATTGCCGTGCGAAGGGCTTTACTTGGAGAAATAGAAGGAACATGTATCACATGTGCAAAATCTGAGAAGGTGTCACATGAACATGAATATTCTACGATAGTAGGTATTGAAGAATCGGTACATGAAATTTTACTAAATTTGAAAGAAATTGTATTGAGAAGTAATATACATAGAGTTCGAGACGCATCCATTTGCGTCAAGGGCCCTAAATACGTAACCGCTCAAGATATCATCTCACCACCTTCCGTGGAAATAGTTGACACAACACAACATATAGCTAATCTGACGGAACC